TTCAAGCTCATCCTCATCATAAATGATCCACTTGCCCTGCAATGACCTGGCCCAATAGGGAAATCCCATTTCAGTGGTCCTTGAGATCGAATCAAATAGAAAGCACGGGGGGTTCCATATTCTAGGAGCCCGAACTATGTGATTGAATAAAACCTGCGCCATCTCTTTCGACTCGAGGCCTTCGTACCCTTCTTCCAATCCCGATTCATCTTTAGCTTTTTCATAGAGAGTTCGTAGATCAAGGATAGAACAAGATCCATTTTTCATCCTATCTAAGGGATTCCTTAGTTTGGGCACAAGAAGCAATGGCACTAGATCATTATCAAAAACTTTTTCTGTCCTTAAGGGTCCCACCAGAGCGTCTTCTACTTATAATAGGCCATGAACTAGATCAGAATCATTATCAACGAGTTCACAAGAAGCGATCCTATTTTTTTCATTGGGTCCGGGTAGAGACCAAAGATCTTGAGCGACCGATCCGGCAGAACAACTCAAAAGATAAAAAAGTATCGTTAATTTCTTCATGCTCGTTCCAAGTTCGAAGTACCAGTTGTACAAATAAAAATCCGATGATCTCTTCTTCATATAGATAGATATAGGATCTATAAGGCAATGACTTAGAAGTAAATTTTGTACAACAGCCCTTCCTATCTGATAGAAAAGGATCCCATGATCCTCAATCGGTCTTGTCTCGGGTCGCAAACCCCAAGTTTTTTTATGAAGAGCGAGTCTAATTGTATTATCATCTATAATTGATTTCTTCTCTGTAATACTAATCGATAGGGCCTCATTGGTAAGTGCTACAAGATCTCATACATCGGAACTCAGGGTTATGGACCCGAATCCATTAGTCTGGAACATTTTCTTTTCCAAGTGAAATCCCCTAGTATAAGAAAGAGTGAAAAGGTGCTTTCGTCATTGTGGAATAAGAAGCCTTCGTATCTTCATGCATGTATTTAATCTATTCAGAGCTATTAGAGAGGGCTCCACTTTTTGAGGAATATTAGTCGAAGCAATAACAAGATTAGTGGAAGATCTTTCACAATTCATGGAGATATACTTCACTAATAGACACCGGGATAAGTAATTCGACTTAGTCGCACGTATATCATGAATGTTTGGAATCCATATTATGCAAGGAGACATTATTTTTACTAATTCGAATTGAAAAAAGAAAAAAAATGGGTCGTCTTGATTTCCTATCTCGAATAAAAAATCATCCTCAGGCAGATCCTCAGCTAGATCCTCCAGATCCGCGTCAACGTCAGCATCGCTATCGTAACTATCATCAAGCTCGTAGTCCCTAGGACCAAAAAGATCAGGCCCATAATCCTCCTCCTCGTCCTCACTATCATATTCAAAAAAAGTGTTAACCTCCCTTTTACCCAGGAACTTCTTCAGAAATACCGTAATAAAAGGAACATAGGAGTTTGTCGCTAGGTATTTGACCAAATAGGATCGTCCAATTCCTATAGAATCTATCACTAAAATACCTCTCGAGGGGGATAGGTCTAAGCGGAGCGAAAAGGGTTTCCATGAGATGGGAAATGAAAACTATTAGCCCCACACGAAGTTTGTGAATAAGTGATTGTCTGATAATGAGCAAGGAATACCCGTCTTTCTGCTAAACAAGATGTATTGAACTGATAATTCATTAGATCCTTTTGATAAATGTCAACCAAGTATCGTAAGTAAATTGCTCCCGGTTGTTCAATCATTTGATAACCAGACTCATTCTTTGAAAAATGATCACTATGCGTCAGACTCAATAGAATTTGATCAATCCTTTTTTCCGGCGTTAAAGCGGGGAACTGAGCTAAAAACTCTCTTTCTTCATTAAAAACCGCATCAGTGTTCCCGACCCAGGATTCTATTTTATCATCAGACCAATCATCCTTCAACATTCTATCTGCATATTCTCTTCTTCTTATAAATAAATATGTCTCTTTACCTTTATGACTTATATGTCTCGTATTTCTCAAAACAGTGATTCCATCGAGGGGATTTGGTATGATACTTATGAGATCGCTGAGATTAAGATTCCAATATTTTTTGTTAGAAGGTACACCCATCGTTTCTTTCAATTTTTCGTTTAGGGAATCTGCTAATTCTTCCAGAACAACCAGAAAGATCTTCTTTAACCAGAAGTAATTCGGTTCCGGTGGAGGATAGCTACCCATAAGTTTTCTAAACTCAATCGTGTATGATGGAATCGCCAAAGATTTGGCCTTTTCGAACTCTGTCTGTAACTTACTAGAGGCTCCTAAAACACGGGTAAGATGTTCAGTAACGAGATACCCAGCAACAAGAAGAAGGAAAAGGATTGAATAGAAGAACTCCCAAACATTTGGCGATACCAGATGTGTCCATATCAATGGTGACTCATTATTTCGATGAATCATTTCTTCGGACAGAAGAATATCATGCAACCACTTACTCGAAATCTCACTTATCTTCAGATTCCATTGATCAAGACGCAATTTTTTCTTAATAATTAGCCATGATTTGTGCCTAATATAAGGAAAAATAGATAGCCTGCTACTTAGCATCGCGAATAGGTCTGAAAAAATATCTAAAAATATCAAATTTAGATATTTGTACCCTGTCGAAGTAAGGAACAATGGCATCTATGTTTGGAATAGATTCCATTTATCAAGGCTTGATAAATGGAATCTTCTTGAAAGGTTCTATACATCTGCAATTTCGCAATGCCTTTATTTAGACCGAGACTCCGTTTTTTTCCTCTTTTTCGATGGTAAACATTTCTCAGAACATGGTGGCAACCCCATGTTTGAATTGAAATTGAGATACTGATGCAAGTTCTTCCTTTCTGAATCAGATAGATTCATATCTGAAAGAGGTTGACAATAAGTTCTTTCAAAATGGGCTATTTGTCCCTCTGTTAGAGGTGTTCCAGAAATGCCTGCGATCGAGTAAGTAGTTCTACGAACGAATAGATCGGATCGAATTGGAAAATCGTTAGGTATGATTATGTTAGATACCTGTGACTCGATTGGTGAAATAGCATCTCTCCCCAAAAAAGCATGTTTTTTTTTACCGACACACAAAGAAAATATTTTGTTGTGAATGAACAAGATATTGAGGAATTGTCTATACGTAAAATCATAATTATTGATACGGGCCTTTTCCATAGAAAAGGGGAATCTTTTGTTACAGCAGAAGTGATGCGCATTATTCAAGAATCGAAGTCGATTTGCTTTATAAAAAGAAGAGATCAATGAACTTCTATGAAATGGTTTTACGGGATTGAGCCAATTGTTTTGATCGTGGGATATCATTGAGAAATAGGAATCCGTGTTATCAAAGGATTTCCCACGATTTTTTCTAGTATGGAATGAGTCAATCATCCACTTTGGTATCTTATTGAACAAAAATGGTGATGTTGTTCCTCCATTGATCAAGAATTTCGATTTTTGGAAAGTATGATGATCATCCAAGAAGAAGGCTTTCAATTTTTTCAAATGAACGATTTGAAAACCTATTGATTCTAACAACGGATTGTAGAGTTGATCATTCGGACCTTTCACACAAATGTGGATCTCGGACCTATGAATGGGGGTATTCCCGCAACTCACAAAGAAAAAAGGAAGTGAGTTAGACAAAAAGAGAGGGAACTTGGACAAAAAAAGAAGTGACTTGGGCAGAATTGACTTGAACATAATTGACTTAGAAAAATCTTCGCCGATAACTTCAGACCAATCAATGGGAGATACATTAATACGTAATCGATCGAACACTACTTGAAAACGGCTCTTCCGCTCAGAAACGAGATGTTCCAAATGTTTCTGGAAATTCTTGCTCCCATTGAACCATTTGTATCTATATGCATCAGGATCCCGATTCATGAATCTCTCGGTTCGAGAAATCAAAATAAGAGGATCGAACCATTTCTTCTGACTCTTTTTCAAATTTGATAAATGTTGGTTGATCGTATATTTCCTTATAGTTCTATGATTCAGAGTATCGTTTCCTATTTGATCCCTTTGAATTCCATATTCGAAGCTGCGATCGGATCTATTCATTAAAAAGAATCGATTCAATACATTTCTTATGTACCCATAATAGGTGCTATATTGGATTTGAATCAGATTTCGGATCAATCTATATTGATTTTGATTGACTGCTTTTTTTCGGATCCTTCGATAAAAAGATTCATTCTCTTCATAAAAAATAGGAGGTAGAACCAATAAAGATTTCTTTTTCGATTCATCCCTGGAGTTGAATACCTCATTCAAGAATTGTTTTTGATCCAATCCGTAGGAATCAATAGAAAAGGCAAATCCCTTATGATACACCAGATCCGGCTCGGTTATTGATAGAGTGAATAGATCTGCCATTTCTTGAAACCTCTCTTCGGAACTGTCCATATCCGGTTCATCCTTCGGAACCATATCACATCCCGGATCTGATGAAATAGGATGAATTGAGACGGTCTTTTTTAAATAGGGGATTATCTTGAAAAGATTAACCATTTCTTTATTTTCCGATCGCCTGGAAGGGGCAAAAGAAACATCTTGTTGTTTCTTCAACAATTTCTGATCTCTAGTGGACCTCTCATCAGTAGGATTTGAACACAGATAAAGTTCTGACCATCTGCCGGAGAAAAAAGAACGAATGGATCTTGTAGGATTCTCAAGAAGTTCTTCGATTTCTTCCGGAAGCGGATGAATAATCATCTGCTTCTCACGTTCCGTGAATAGCCGAGACATTGGGGAATATCCAGAAAGGCATTTCGGGAATCGGTCTGATTCTATCTCTGTTCCTTCCGTATTATTAATGGAATCCAAACGATCTCTAGATTGATCAGAAGATCCTTTCAATTGGCTAGAATCCGTTCCTTGAACGAAACTAGATCTTGTGGAATCATATTGAATATTTGACGATACATTCCGTACCTTGCTAAAAAACCGATCCTTGTTTACCAACCACACATTGTCTAACCAAATCCAATTCTCTCTCGATACGTTCCTCAAAAAATC